ATCCAATAAAAAAATATATCAATTCATCTCTCTATTTTTTGTGAAAAGAAGTACAAATAGCAGAATTTAATTCCCAACGGCAATCCCTCTTCTTTTCTTTTTCGTTTAAAATTTATCATCAAACAAATGGGGTAATTTCCATTTCTTCGACTAGTACCGATTCGATTGATGGAAGATATGTGGATTAGTACAATTATTGTTAGCATCAGATTCAGGATTCCACGGGATACCGTACTGTACTGGGCCTGGCCTTTTCTTTTTCGATTACTCCCGATCTGTGGAATGTGGAATAGCGTACTGTATGTTTCCCGGGAGTACATACATAAATGGAATTTGTACGATATAAAATAAATTTAACATAGTTAATAGATTTAATCTTTAAAAGAAAAGCGTATCCTTTTCTGGCCCGATTTTGTGTAACCTCAATTTATAATTTCACTAATTTGAAATAATCTATCTCATTCAAATTTCACATTGAGCTTTTGATATATGTGTCCCGTTACTAATCCAAGGAAAGAGGATATTAAAAAAATAAAGATCAAACAAGGATCGCTTTTTTATTAGCGAGGGAATGCAAATTTATTTTATAAGGGTTTTTTCCTTGAAAGAACAAACTTTTTAAATTTATATATAAATATATATATAATATAGTGAATTTTATGGAATATTATATTTTTTTATACCGGAACTTGTACTCATCTTTATCATACTTCTTTTGTTTTCCAAGAAGATTAGATCATTAAAAAAATGAGTTTAGAACTTATTCCTTTTTTTAATTTAGCATCTATTGTTTGGTGGGGTTTGTTTAGAACCAATGGTAAGTGGAAAGGCGGTTAGATAATACTTCATCAGATGATTGTACAAAGAGGGCGGTAGGTTATAGAAAAGGAAGAATGGAAAAGAATGATAAATAAATAAAGGAATTATTGATTGGATTAGAAATAAAATTTTGAGTTCGGTATGGATAAAAGATCTTCCTATGTTATACTATTCAATTCTTGACGATGAGTCAATTTGATAGCTCGGATATTGTTATTCATGATATTGATCCGATTCGATATCATCGAGATGTAATTCATCCCATTGAATTTACAGGCGAAAGATTTATTATCTCTATGGGATTAACTCCCGAGTTATTTCGAATTAAAGAAAAATTAAACAAATGAGATTATGGAAGTAAATATTCTTGCATTTATTGCTACTGCACTGTTTATTCTAGTTCCTACCGCTTTTTTACTTATAATATACGTAAAAACAGTCAGCCAAGGTGATTAATTTGAATTAAACTTTACTTTTTAGTTCTTATCAATAATTGAAAGAAAAGGATTCAAATTTCGCGTCTTAAATGAAATGGGCAGACTAGAATCATCCGTATTCTATGAGATACGATAGTATGGTAGAAAGAAATATCTGAATCTTTCTACCATACTATCTAGTATTGTGTATTCTAGTATTGTGTATAAAGTTGTATTGTAATACAGGTTAATTTAATATAGATCAATCTACAATAGTATCGTCATATTCCTTTCCTATATATAGGGAAATCAATTACATATATATACATATAGAATATACATAGTGATAATGTATATAATGTCCCAATTCTATTTCTTTGCTTTATCTATTTGTATTTAATTTATGTTGATTTCAATTAATTTTAAATAATCGAAAGCGATTATAATTCCTAGATTTCTGATTATTTTCAATATGAATCCCGATCAAAAGAATCAATGACTTCTTCGTCGGAATGCTAACAAAAAGATTATTTTATTATACCCATTATAGAAGTCATTGATTGAGCAGTTGACAAATGATCCACGGGAACTTCTTCGGAGTCGATTTTTAACGTTTGAACCATGATATGAAATGGGTTCAATAAAACAAGCACAACAAAAATAAAATTTATAAAATAATAAAACTAAAGCAAACGGTAAGTGCGCATGACTCGCCCAAGACAATATTTTAGTATGTGCATTATCTCGTTGGACAACTACAATGTCTATGTTGTTTCCCATAGAAAATGTGTATCCACGTAATGTAATAACAGAATGGTTTTCTCTTTGATCTTTGAACAGTAAAGGGGTAAACAAAATAAAAAGTAAAAAAGGTTCCGTTCTTCCTCATGGTCCATATCCAACTTTGGTAAGAGTCAGTTCATCGAAATAGAAAATTTATGAAGAATTCAGCTGTAATAAATTTCCTACCTTTTGTATTCCTTTTACGTTTTTTTACTTTCGAAATACGAACGTGGAAATAATTGAAATATTTCTTTGATTGAAAGAGTATTCTTCATATTTATTTATTATTCATAGAATACATTACTCCACTAAAATCAAAGAGAATTTCTAAATAAATATATTTTCTATTTCAATTTTAAAATTTAATTTTAAATTGAAATAGTGAAATTTAAAATAAAAAAAGCTTTGACGAACGATCTATAAAAAAAAAAATTGATACAGTTTAGTTCCTAAACTCAATTAGTAGTACTTCTAGAGTCCAC